GAGATACTATGCAGAATAAGATCGTCAGGTGAGTCACATATTGTATTGCGCATTTACCGCTTTCGAATTTTTTAAATTGGATTTATACTTTATCGACTTATTTCATATCATGGTTCAGGCGTTAAAAATCAGTGAGATTTACTCTTCCTTTTCGATGCCCGTGGAACTACTGTCAATGGTTTACTCAATTACTTCTTGGGAATGTTAAAAAAGATTACTACGTGATTTTTTGAATATGCCTATATCTATCGCTTTTCCTTCATTGATTTGATTCTTTCAATAGATACCGAGATTCGGAAATCAAAAATATAGTAATTAAAACTATAAGACATAAGAGTAATTCAGATTGATCAGAACAAATAGATATAGCAAATAAATGGAATTGGATGCTATGTCAATCCCATATATGGAATTGATATTCACATATATCAAGATAATATTGTAGATTGATCTATAGATCCATATCAAATGCAGCCTCTATCTTTATTTTATTCCGGGGGGCCTACAATCTAACTAATAAATAGTATGGTAGAAAGAAATAGATGAATCTTTCTACCATACTATCTATCTATTAGAATACTGCCGATTCTAGTTCACTCATTTCATTTAAGACATGAAATTGGAATCTTTTTCATTTTATTTCGTCAATTTTGGCTAAGAACTCAGAAGTCAAGTTTCATTCAAATTAGTTAATAATTAATCGTTTTGACTGACTGTTTTTACGTAAATGATAAGTAGAAAAGCGGTAGGAACTAGAATAAATAGTGCAGTAGCAATAAATGCAAGAATATTTACTTCCATAATCTCATCGGTTTTTTACTTCGCAATAACTCGGGATTTAATCCCATAGAGATGATAAATCTTTGGCCTGTAAATTCAATGAATGAATATTACCTCTCGATGATCTTGAATCGGATCAATATCATGAATAACAATATCTGAACTATCAAATCAATTCGTCGTCGAGAATTGAATAGTATAACATAGGAAGTTCTTTTATCCATACCGCCCCAAACTTGGATTCCTGACCCAATCCAAAATTCCTTTATTTATTTATCATTTTTTATCATCTGTTCTTTTTTTCTCTCTAATCTATCTAGTTCCTTCTTGTACAATCATCTGATGAAGTCTCATCAAATAGCTCTTCCACTTCTAGTGGTCACATAGTTACAAACCCAAACAAACAATAAAAGCTAAATGTAAAAAGAAAGGAGTTTAGAACGAAACTATTTTTGACTTGGAAGACAAAGAAGTGTGATAAAGATGAGACCGTATAAAATGAATATTCATCAAATTTACTATTTTCCGATTTGTTCTTTCGTCGATGGGGCCTTAAAACAAAATGAAAAATCGGAAAAATGATTCATTCCCCTTTCTAAGAGGAGTAGGATTTTTGGTTGGTCTGTCCTTCCCCCTCCTTTCTTCGTAGATTATTAGCCCCGGGACACCTATACCAAAAGCTCAGTGTGCGATTTGCATGAAATCTATTTTTCAACTTCAAACTAGTAAGTGAGGTTCCATAAATCCGTAGCCAGAAAAATAAATTGTTTTTTTTTTATTTTTTCTGGAAAGTATTTTCTTATATTCAATTTTGTATTGGACAAGAAAGAAATTCCCTTTGTGTATGCGCGCCTCAAAAAGGTATAGTACTAGATTCCATTACATGCATCGGGGGCAATCGAAAAGGCCAGCATTTCTTGGAATACTGACTATAACGCTACCAATAATTGTACTAATCCAACCGCATATGTCTTTCTCCTACCAAAAGGAAAGAAAAAAGAAATAAGGATTTCCCCTTTGCTTTGACAATGAAATTCTGCCCCGGTCCCCTTCATAAAAAGGGAGAGATTTATTGATATATTTATTGGATCCGTCGGGACTGACGGGGCTCGAACCCGCAGCTTCCGCCTTGACAGGGCGGTGCTCTGACCAATTGAACTACAATCCCAGGGAAATACGGGATCTAGCAGAAAATTTGATTCTTTTTTATCTCCGGATCGGGTATTTCTGAAGTACAAAGGGGGTTATATCATCTCATGGCGGATTGGCGAATTATTGGGCCGAGCTGGATTTGAACCAGCGTAGACATATTGCCAACGAATTTACAGTCCGTCCCCATTAACCGCTCGGGCATCGACCCAGGAAGAATCAATTTTAGACTTATTGGTAATCCATGATCAACTTCCTTTCGTAGTACCCTACCCCCAGGGGAATTCGAATCCCCGCTGCCTCCTTGAAAGAGAGATGTCCTAAACCACTAGACGATGGGGGCCTGCTTGACCAACGGCCATCATACTATGATCATAGTATGTATAAGTTTTTGAAATTGTCAATATAATCGAATGATTCTATCCGAGGGATCTTTCCCCCTTTCAGAATTGCATAGAATTATTTTTTATTCGTCATTGATGAATTATTCATTAGAATCGCCATTAGAAATCTAGTAGTAGTATTTTTTTTTTATTTTTGAATTATTTCAATTGAATTTATTTCGATTATT